AGTCTCGCTTGGGCTGCTTTAATGGTAGTCTTTACATTTTCCCTTTCACTCGTAGTATGGGGAAGAAGTGGACTCTAGAAGTACTACTAATTAGGAAATTTATTCCAACCTAATTCTTCCTAAATTTTCTATTTCAATAAACGGGCTCTTATCAGAATTATATATGGACAATGAGGAAGAACGAACCTCTTTTTATTTGTTTCTCTCTTTACTCTTCAATTATTCTTCAAATAGGAAGTCGTTCTGTTAAGTGTATACGCACTTTCTATGAGAAACAAAATAGACATAATGATTGTCTAACAAGGTACTATGCGTACTAAGATCTTGCCCTGGGCGAATCACATATTGCGCACTTACCCCCTGTTTTATTATTTTAGAAATTTGATTTATGCTTTATCGACTCATTTCATATCATGGTTCAAGCGTTAAAAATTGGCGAGGTTTACTACTCCTTTTCGAAATCCGAAGAAGTTCCCATAGAACTCTTGTCAATGGCTTAATCAATTATTTCTTCGTAATGCTAAAAAAAAAGATTGGGATTCATATTGGAAATAATAAGAAATCTAGGAATTAGAACCATAAGAGTTAAGAGTTGCCTTTCGATTATCTTAGATTGATCGGAATAAATAGATGTACCAAAGAAATAGAATTGGATACTATGTACATTCCAATTCCATATATGGAATTGATATCTACATATATGAAGAGAATAAGACTAATAGATAGTATGGTAGAAATAAATATATGAATATTTATTTCTACCATACTATCGGATCTCATAGAATACTGCCAATTCTAGCCCGCTCATTTCATTTAAGACGCGAAATTGGAATCCTTTTCATTTTTTTCTTCAATCATTGACTCAGAAGTCAAGTTTTATTCAAATTAATTAATCATTTTGACTGACTGTTTTTACGTAAATGATAAGTAGAAAAGCAGTAGGAACTAGAATGAACAGTGCAGTAGCAATAAATGCGAGAATATTTACTTCCATAATCTCATCGTTTTTTTTACTTCGCAATAACTCGGGATTTAATCCCATAGAGATAATAAATCTTTCCCCTGTAAACTCAATGGAGGAATTACCTCTCGATCATATTGAATCGGATCAATATCATGAATAACAATATCTGAGCTATCAAATCAATTCATCGTCGAGAATTGAATAGTATAACATAGGAAGATCTTTTATCCATACCGAATCCAAAATGAGATTCCTGAGCCAATCAAGAATTTTTTGATTTCTCATTCTTTTTTCTTCTTTCTTTTCTATAACCTACCCTACGTCTTCCTTGTACAATCATCTGATGAAGTATCATCTGACCACCCTCCCACTTCCATTAATCACAAACCCAAACAAACACTAGAAGTGAAATGGAAAAAGAAAGGAGTTAAGTTCTAAACTCCGTTTTAATGATCTAATTTTCTTGGAAGACAAAGAAATGTGATAAAGATGAGTCCCGGTATAAAAGATATAATATTCCATCAAATTCAATATTTTAGGATTTGATTTGTTCTTTATTCGATAGGACCCCTAAAAGAAAACAGGAAAATAAGAAGGAAAAAGTTATTCAGTCCTTTGCTAAGAGTGGCGGGATCCTTGTTTGATCTTTATCTTCCCCCGTCTTAGATTAGTACGGGGCACATATATCAAAAGCTCGGTGTGCAATTTGAATGAAATGCATTTTTCAAATTCAAATTAGTAATTGAAGGTACACAAAATTGGGGCCAGAAAAAGAGATAATTGAATCTGGAAAAGTATTCTATTGGGTAGGGTAATTATGTTAAATTCATTTTGTATCGTGCAAGAAACGAATTCCATTTGTGTATGTGCTCCCGAGAAACATATGGTACTCTATTCCATTAGAGGGATCGGGAGCAATCAAAAAACCAGACCCAGAATCTCTTGGAATCCTGAATAGAATGCTACCAATAATTGTACTAATCTACATATGTCTTTCTCCCATCAATCGGTACTAGTTAAAGTAATGAAAATTTCCCTATTTGTTTGATGAGAAATGCGAAAGGAAAAGGGAAAGAAAAAAGAAATAAAGATCACCGTTGGGAATGAAACTATGTCCCCTGTCCCCCTTTCACAGAAAGGGGAGAATGTATTTATTGGATCCGTCGGGACTGACGGGGCTCGAACCCGCAGCTTCCGCCTTGACAGGGCGGTGCTCTGACCAATTGAACTACAATCCCAGGGAAATAGGGGATATAGCAGAAAGTTTGATTCTTTTTTATTCCTCCGTATCAGGTATTTCTGAAGGACAAGGGAGTTATACCATTTCATAGTAGATTGGCGAATTATTGGGCCGAGCTGGATTTGAACCAGCGTAGACATATTGCCAACGAATTTACAGTCCGTCCCCATTAACCGCTCGGGCATCGACCCAGGAAGAATCAATTTTGGGCTTATTGATAATCCACGATCAATTTCCTTTCGTAGTACCCTACCCCCAGGGGAAGTCGAATCCCCGCTGCCTCCTTGAAAGAGAGA